GCCGAGGCTTCCTTCTCTCCCATTAGCTGTAGAGCATCCAGTTCAAGCAGAATCCTAACTTGAGGATGGCACCTTCTTACCCTGTCGTCTGGAACTAAATCAAAATAAAATTCCCTTTTGCCTGGTGTGAACTACGCCCCCTTCCGAGAACAGATGAATGCTACACCTTTTCGTCCTCGTCAACCTCTATCGGAGCCTCGAAAATTTTATCATCAGAAACCTCGTCGATTTCCATAGGAGTGTTGATGACGATTTCATTATAAGAAGGCTTGGCATGTGGTCCATCCTCTGCAGTTAGATGATAGGAAGTGGACGTGGCTTCGAACTCACCTTCTTTTTGGCATCGATCATTGGTTTGATGAATGTGCACGATGGTACTTTGCTTCACCTTGAGAGGACCCTCTGTGCTAACCAGTAGAACTGACCTTCGCTTCATGCGCGATGGGATCGAGCTAAAAATCTCTTCATCTTACTTCAACTCCAGTGTGTCCTCCTTCTAATTTAGATAGCGCTTCTTTCGGGATGAGTCCATCGACCAAGTTGGACCCAATCCGGGCTTTAGTTCTTTGCCTGGCTTCAATCGAGATTGCCTCATGAACTTTTAAAGGAACATTTATTTAGTATATTAAGGCACAAGCACTACGAGCTCAATCTCAAGAACGGGCTTGCTTGCTACTAGATCGATAGCAGAAAGAAGGACTGAAACTACAGCTGAAACTGGATCTCAAACCATCAGGAAAGCAATCAATCTGGTGAAACCTACTAGAGAAGGACTCAAACTTGAACTTGATTGATTAATATGATAATCTTTAACTGTTATCTGGAATCCTTTTAGATCGTACCCTATAGCATCATTAATAGAGCTATTTACTTCTCTGACTTCGTCCGGTTGAGTATAGTATTTTCACTTATTTTGGTGATAAAAATGACGTAGTAAATTGAAGCTTTGGTACTATCGGTTATTTACATTCAAGCAATGCCTTAGTTCTGAGTCCATCTAGGAAAATCAATTCAGTCTTATATTAGAGTAGGTTGACGAACTACCTGCTCGTGCAATTAAAATAAGAAGTAACTTGCCTTAGCGTTTATGTTTGAATTTCCCGGGGACTATTGGATCGATCATGATGAAAATCAAGTATTTGCGTAAGTAAAGAGATCGAACCCCTCCCATGAGAAAGAAGCCTAGCAGCCCCGATACGCCGAAACCTCTGATTCCGGTCCTTAGGCTAACCTACGACTAGTCAGGAATAGCGTAAGAGAAGAAAGCGTAGAAAAGAAAGGATTCTTTGCTTTGCCTTTACGAGTTGAGTAAACAAATTTAAATAATTTTTTTTTTTAATAAAAAGCTTTCTGTCAGGCAATGTAATTCTTGATGTTGATGTACTTGCATCGAGATTGGGTTGGGGTTCAGTGTGGTAAGTCTTCTTATCTATATGTCTTCCGTTTTTGGTCTTTGCCGGGGATCTCGGCATGGCGGCTCCCTGCGCTAACGAGATTCAAAAGGCGCCTCTCGCAGTTCGGTGTCCCGCTCAGTTCCTTGGGCTTCTGGGTACTCCTCTCCTCGTTCCTGGGCTTGGCTGGTACATCAAAGATATCGGCATCTTGCTTTTTTGATGTGGTACACATATAAAGTATTGCAGAGACGAGCTGGCTAGACTCTTATCGAAATTGTGTATAGAAAGATGTTTATGGTCTATCTGATACCTATCTAGTACGATCGATCAAGTCATTCAGTCAAGTCTCTTCGATAGGAATTCTATTAGAGTAGGTCGGTCTAGGTAGTTAATATTGCTCCTGAGAAATTCCTTCTTCCAGTTTCCTTTGTCCATCTTTCTCCCATGTCTTTCTTGGTTGGACCAAACCAACCTAAGATTTTCTACAAGTCTTCCTGAATTGGGAGAGCAAGAACAAGTCTTTCCTCTTGTTGGGGGGAGCAGAGTACCCTTCCTAGTATGTATAAAAATTTCATGCGAGAACCATCTTTTCTGCTCTATGGACATCCAACGAAAAGTGATATGGACTTTTTCCTATCAGATACTATATCTATGTCTTTAGATAGTCTGTCAAGTAGCTCTTCAACTAGGTCGGACGCGCAAAGCGCTCCACCTGAGCTAGCAGATTTATTTAATATAATCTGCCAAAAAAGCGAAGAGTTGCTTCGCCTCAGAAATCAGGAATTACCTCCTGAGTGGAGCATGGCAGATCTTATTCGCGCTGTAATGGGAGAGGATTCTCTTCAAATGGCCGGTCTTCTCAAAAATACATTCTACGATGTTATTTTACGGGGAGAAACTAGTTGGTTATTCGAGGATCTTTGTAACTTTCTCGATTTGATCAACTATGCCATCTAGTATGAAGGGACTTAGATGGGTGGTAAGGATATACTCTTCACCGCTTTCTCTCCTTAAAGCACAAATTTCCTTACCTTCGCGCCCGAGATAAGAACGTGGGGAAGAGGAATCGACGAGGAATCCAGGAAAGAGCTACGGAAAAGCTATACGAGAATTCTCGACTCGAGATGTTAGAAGGTGCAAAATCAATAGGTGCCGGAGCAGCTACAATTGCTTCAGCGGGAGCTGCTGTCGGTATTGGAAACGTCCTTAGTTCCTCGATCCATTCCGTGGCGCGAAATCCATCATTGGCTAAACAATCATTTGGTTATGCCATTTTGGGCTTTGCTCTCACCGAAGCTATTGCATCGTTTGCCCCAATGATGGCGTCTCTGATCTCATCCGTATTCCGATCGAACAAAGAAAGGAGGTTTCAATTTCATTCTTAATAGGCCTCTCTTTCTAATAAGGAAGTGGAGGCAGGCCCAGCTTCAAAGCTTATTACGTCAAAGGCGCGCGCATACGTTTTTCAGCTGGGTACGATCTAAAACGATTCCACATTCAAGAAAGCACCGGACCTTCAACCTTTACTAAAATCTAATGAACTTTAATGAACCGGTAGACGGTTCATGACCGGACTATGGTCAACGACACTACTGACTATACCGTGTCTCTCAGTAAGGAGGGTCCTCTCTTCGAAGAGCGGTGACCACGGGGGTTTTCCTCGATCAATCCCATGCCTTTACTCGATCAATCTCGAGGCTAAACAAAAAAGTCTCACACAACGAGCGTGATGTGAGCAGCAGCATTTTGACCGACTGATGAATATGAAGGAGTTTCAAGGTATTCCTACCTTTTCGATTATTCCCCGTTCCTATCCTCTTTTTTAGAACGAGTCGCATTGGCATTCTTTTGATTTTCAAAGATGTGGGAGCGCCGTATAACGTTTCAGAAGAAGAACTGGATGAGATGAGAGCTTCTATGCTGGAGGCCAGTTACGTCTTGTCGCCGTTGAGGCTCGTGGTGTTGCCGAAGGGTTTTGAGAAAACCAAATCGTCTTGGTTACGAAAGACCCGGACAAGCCGACTCCTATTAATGCCGTTCTACGTTTCGAGGATAAGGATTTTATCGTAGCAGCTGCAATTGCACGTGTTCTAAATACTACGTTGGACTCCGCCTTTTCTGAGAATGATTATGGCTTTAGGAAAGATCGCACGAAAGCCACCTCCTTTATACAAAAGGTGCGGAATTTTGGTCCTGTCGAGGTACTCATACACGTCAACTTGAATCCAAGTTTTCATACAGTCAATCGTGACCGTCTTCTGTCTAAGTTGCGTTTTTTTACAGGTGACCCCGACATTCTGAATCTCGTTCAGTCTTTTCTCCATCTTCCCATTTTAGATCAAAATGGAAATGACTGGTCTAGGGAATCGGGCATAGCGCCGGTGGGCTTTCTGCCATTTGTTCTTTTTAATTTCTTCCTGGATGACTTCGATAGGCAAATATCGAGTCGTCTGCCCTCTTCTTGCTGGTACGGTAGATTTTTATCTGATTGTATCATAGCTCCTCCGAAGGGAAGCACAATTGATGATATCAAGCAAATGATATTCATACTAGAGGGTCTTTTACAAAACCTTAGCCTCGAGGCTAAGCTGATCTTTTTGGTTCCAGGCGGTACACCCATCCCCATTAGATGTATGGAGATGCTTTTATCTGTGGATGAGGAAGGTAGAATACATTCTGTTGAGAGGAGTCCGTAAGATGAAGATGAAGATTTCCATATTATAATAATATTCCAAATTCTTCTATGCTGATCTGAGATGTTTATTTTGATTTTCTGTTTTTGATGGGTTAATAGATAGTCACTTTTCATTGAAATATACTTGGAATTTGGTGTTAAAGTGAGAACTGCGAGAAACCAACCAACCTATGGTGTACCGGTTGCCAATAGCAGCGCCGGGCAGCTAAGTTGGTATGGATTTCCTGCGGCGCAGCAGGAAATCCTTCTCTATATGATATGACGTTCTCGTACAAACAAGGTTTCTTCTTTTTTTTGATTGAACACCTCGATAGGTGAGCGGTGGCACCGCGTAGTGCACAAAGCCTTCTCATACTAAATTATTGCCATTCTTATAATAATAAAGAAGCAAGACCATAGATTTTATTATTTGCCTTGCACCGGCTCTGACTGGTTAATCAGAGACCGATGCTATTGCCCAGCACAGGTACCCCCTTACTTAGTAGATATAGTTATTAGGTCCGGTATAATTGATGCTGGGAAAAGGCGCTCAGGTGCGCTTACAGTCTTATGTTAGTTCAGCTGCATATCTGCAGAGGAACGGCATGCAAGGCTTCATTCTATTATAACCTTGGGAGCCGCACGTGCATCAACCGCAGCCTCTTCGGTCGTTACTATCCCACCTAACCACTGGTGAGATTTTAACCACAGGCGCGTTGTCACAACTGTGATATTATGATGCACTCCCAATGCCTCCAAAGGCAGAGGTGCCCGTTTACTTCGAATTAAATCATAACACCGGAACATACGACCATATTTAAAATATTTTTATAATGGGTCTTTACGGTCCGGTCGAAATACAACGGCGGGAGGATCCAAAAGATCACGAGCCGTGATAGAGTAATCATAACTAGCTCGAATATGCCATTGAGAATACGATAGACATGATTGAAGCCAATACTTAAGCATTAATGCCTCAGCTAGCATAGTCACGTCATCACCATACTGATTCAAAAGGCTATTAGCTACTTGTTCTAAATAAGCCCAATCCTCAGCACAGGACTCCCAAAGCATAAACCTTACCATTCCCATTTGGTACGGGCTAACAGATTTATATTCTGGAAAGCCAAGCCAAATTTCGAACGGTAAAGGAAGAATCCCCCCGGGGGAGTATGCTACAAGAATGTGGCGGAACCAATGTCGGTTATAGTTAGGGTTAATGTGTTCCGGGAGAGAAGAATCTCTTCTGTATCCCGCACCTCTCATACGAAGAGAAGTACGAACACAAGTAACACCCGCGCTCTGACACACAGCGTTCCAAGCCACACTATGGGAAACTGCCTTTAACATTCTACCTTTAATAGGCGACAGATCCCGATCCTGAATTCGGAATTTCTTCGCGAACTCAAGACCTCGAAGTCAGAGATTTCGGAAGCGAAATATCTACTCCTAACAAGGACATAGACTCCTTATAAGCCTCTGCCACACGGGGATCCCCGATGACAATATCGTCACCGAGGAGAGCATAGTCAAGAAAGACTCTACCAGGATAGACTTTATCTGCAGAATACCATACGAGAAAGTGATGGCATAATGCAAACAATGCCCAAGAAGACAAGTAACCAAGAGGTTGACCTGTTGCGAATTTTACAAGACGGTTGCAACGAGCTTTTCGGCTCGTCGGGGCCTGGAATGCATTTACTCCAAGACCCGAAACAACCCATGCAAAAGCCGTAACGCTATTAAACAAGGTCTCAATCAACTTCCATTGTATCTGTAACTGACTTCTATCCGTTGCAGATGACAAGTCAAAACTAAATAGAGAACGCAATTTTGACAACCTATCAAGTGGCTTAGTCTGATTGTAAGTTCCATCTGTTGGAATCCTACGTAAAACAGACATACACCAATCATGAGCAGGCCGCAAAAGAGCTTGTTTAAGAGCTGACGGAATCGCAAAGACCTTGAAATTGAAAATGCTTTTCCAGCGCCCTCTTCCTTGAAGGCAAGCCTTCCGGGTGCATACTTCGTCAGTATCTCCTCATCAGTGAGTCTGTCATGTGCCCGAACCTTCTCAAAGCAAGACTTCATTGAGAAGACTAACAATTCGGACAGAATGGCAGCAGAACGACAAAATTGAGAACCTAGATCTTGTACAGTAGAGTACATAGACCATGGAAAGTTCACATCGTCAGGGTCATCCCTCCGGGAGGACCACCCGATCTGGTGCGAAGAAACAGAACAGTGGGGTAATATACCCCACTGCCCAATCTAGAAAACCTGGTTGGAACGGCCAAAGGTTCCCGGCAGCTCTTTGGGTTTTATCCCGACGTTGGTGCCTGCAGTGTCATCCGATCCCACATAGCGACTGAGAATATATCCCAGATCATTCTGTGGAAAGGGGTGTTCCCCTTGGGAGTAGAAATGAATCTGTTCCCTTGGGTACTAACCGATGATGACGACCACTGAGGGAGCCAGCGGAGACCACATTCCATGGGAATATCAAACACCCACGGAATGTACCGTTCAGCCAGATCCATGCATACTTCCCAAAATGAATGAAAAATTTCATTCAATTGGGTAGTGGGACCCTTAACAATGGTCTTAAACTGAAAGTGAGTTTTCTTACTTATCATAATTAACTGTAAGATTGAGAACATTGAAAGGTACATCTTGACAAGTTTGTCAGCGTACCCATCCCTCCTACGTATCATAGCTCTATGAAACGCAGGAATGCATCGTGGTAAACCACATCTGATTTAGACCATTCCGAAACCTTCTAAAAAAACAGAATCAAAAGATACCTAAGCACGAAAACAAAGACATCAACAAAAGGCAGATGGTCAATTACCTTATCCAGTTTCGGAAGAAAGAGAGAAAATAAAGCTTTCTTAAACAAGAAGAAAGAAAAGAAAAAGATCCACATTCGTCTTCACTTCCGCGTGAGCCCCCACCCCAAACTAGTTTGAGTTCGTGATTCAGATATTCGCGATCGTAGGATTCTCAAAAGTCATCTTCGAGAGGTAGCGGGTGCCTCTCGGTAGCTGGAATCGAGAGTTTCTCTATGACGAGAGACTCCATCGATCGATGAACAGGGAGCCGAACAACCGAAGCAAGGGTAGCCAGGGCGTCGGCTAACCTGTTTTCATCTCTGGGAACGTGCTCGAACTCAATTTCTTTGAACCACTTGATCAGGTGCTCAGCTAGTGCTTGATAAGGCATGAGTCTGGGTTCCTTTTGTCATGGAGAACCAAGGACGTCGGCTAATTACTAACTTCGAATCGCCGATGATCTTGATGCAGGTTGCATCAAGTTGTTGTGCTGCTGTGAGGCCTGTGATGAGAGCCTCGTATTCTGCAACGTTGTTGGTTGCTGGAAATGCGAGCTGATATGCCTTCGGGATGAGTACTCCTTCTGGTGAGAGAAGCACGATCCCTATATCGGTTTCTCGATCGTGGAGAGCGCCATCGAAGAACAGTGTCCATGTTTTTGCTTTCTCCTCTCCTTCAGTGGCGAAGAGGTTCATCTGGAAAATTCGTACGAACTGGCTCGTACGATGGCTCTGGGAGGTTGGACAAACAATCGGCCACTGCTTGCCCCTTGATCGCCTTCTGAGTGACGTAGGTGATGTCGAACTCAGAAAGTCATAGCTGCCATCGAGCTGTTCTCCCGGTGATAGCCGGTTTCTCGAATAGATACTTGAGAGGATCCATCCGAGCTAGCAGCTTGACAGGGTGATAGAGCATATAATGGCGAAGCTTCTGAGATGCCCAAATCACAGCAAGGCAATGCTTTTATATGTGTGAATAACGGGTTTCATAGTCAAGCAAAGTCTTACTGAGATAGTAGATAGCCTTCTCCTTCTTGCCTGTATCATCATGCTGAGCGAGGACTGCCCCTAGCGCCGTTTCAGTGGTCGAAACGTAGAGGAGTAGAGGCCTTCCTGGTACTGGTGGAGATAATACTGGGGCATTCATGAGATACATCTTAAGTTTCTTGAAAGATTCTTGGCACTTGTCGGTCCACTCGAACGTCGGCGTTCTTCTGAAGAAGCTGATTCATGGACTCACATCTCGTGCTGGCTTGAGATATGAATCGTCGAAGAGGTTGCAACTGACCGTCGAAGACTTCGTAACTCCTTAATGTTGCGAGGTGGAGGCATGTTGATGATGGCCCTGATCGTCGGCTGGATCTGCCTCGATTCCTCGCTTGCTGACGATGAATCCCAGAAGCGTCGCCTGATATGAGACTCAAAAGGCACACTTCTTAGGGTTTAGGCGAAGGTTGTATTGTAGTAGGCGCTCGCTCTGCGATCTTCTCGAGATGCTGGATATGCTGGCTTGCTGTCTTCGATTTGACGAGAATATCGTAAACATAATCTTCAAGGATGTCTCCCATGGAAGATGGCTGTTATGGCTCTCTGATAGGTTGCCCCGGCGTTTTTGAGACCTTTGGGCATAACTGTCTAGCAAAACGTCCCCCATTGAGTAATGAAGGAGGTCGTCGGTCTGATCTTCTTCAGCGAGCTTGATCTGGTTTCCGCCTGAAAACCCGTCCAACAACGACAACCTCTCGTGTCCGGCTGTGGAATCGACCAGAACATCAATGATGGGAAGAGGGAAGTCGTCCTTTGGAGTTGCCTTGTTGAGGTTGCGGAAGTCGATACATACACGAACACGTCAAGCCAAAAAACGTGAGCTGATGAATAAGTCCCGCGCGTCTCACGCGCTACGGCTACATTTGACATTGCCCCTATCGCGCGATAATAACCGGCTTTTTGGCCCCCCTTCTTTATTATATTAAGGGGCCCGTCAGAGTCCTTAGTCGTATATAAGGCCCGTCAGAGTCCTTAGTGCGGTTTCGCGTTCAACTTCTCTTTAGACTGTAAGAACCTCAGTGCTTGATGGGCTTTATAGTAAGGGGTACACTACGAATCCTTTGGCAATAGATAGTGTCTCCAATGTATCAGTGCTCTCACCATTGAGTACAGTTCTTGATCATACGTGGAGTCATTTTGCTTGGCGTCGTCCAACTTCTCACTGTAAAACGCCACTGGTCTGCCCTCCACCGCTCCTATTGCCTTCCCCGAGGCATCACACTTCACCTCAAAGAACTTTGAAAAATCCGGTAAAGTCAAGCGGTGCAATGCTTCTCTTTTCAGTAGCTCGAAGCTACGTTGTGCCCCTCCTTCCTCCAGTACAAAGCCAGACCCGACGCTATCCCACTCGACATTTCGTAGAAACTGACGGTTGAAGTTGGCCCATGGAAACTTCGTACCTCCTTACGCCTTCATAGCCGCCTCACTGACTCTTTCTTGCTTGGACTGGTCCATCTTCAATCCTTCCCGGGATCTTACAAACCTTGGTATGCGAGTTCCCCAAGAATTATGCCTCACCCTTTTCCAAGTTGACATACAACTTCATCCAACAATTCCCGCAAGTGACGGTTTAGGTCTTCCTCACTCCTATTAGAAAGAAAAATCTCATCCAGGTATACGGAATTGACCCCTGTATGGTCTCAGTACCTCATTCATCAGTCGCATAAAGGTACTCGGTGCATTGGTGAGACCGAACGGCATCACGAGCCACTCATACAGGCCCTCCTTTGTGCTGAACGCCGTCTTCCATTCGTCTCCCCACCCCAATAATGACGGTTGTATCCACTTTGAAAATCCACCTTTGAGAACGTGCGCCTACGCCCACTCAGAACGTCGGGCATAGGGTAACATCGACGTTTAGTTCAACGCTCAACTCACTTAAGCAGCAGCTCCCATCCTTAACTGACTGTGCCTTGCTTCCCCTTGCTTGCCACAGTCCTACGAGAAACTCACCGCTTCCGGAACTGGAACTGGGACTGATGGAACTCTTTCCCTTGCCTTTGGGACTGCTGCCTGCCCTGCTTCCCATGCACCTACTTCTCATGCACTGACCCGCTTCCTTCCCGGCCCCTTTCCCGAAGGGCTGCCCTCCTTCCTCGCGTCAGTAGCTCCTTCTCTTGTCGTCGGACGACCGACGCAGTGACCTTCGCTCCACTTGAACACCTACTTCTCTTGCTCTCCCTCGAACTCAAAACCCCTTCAACCGTCGTTTCCCATGCGGCTTGCCCGGGAGCTCCAGCTTCCGCTTGTTTTCGCTTCCCACTTTCTATGCTATTGCTTTAAGAGTGACTACCCTGCCTACCTACCATGTTTTGGTGGGAGTGACTGCTTCCCATGCTTGTTTCCTATCCCCTTATCTAGTAGAAGGCCCTGGTCCTTAAAGGTCAGACTGTTCATGGAACTCGTTCTGCTTCATCGACGAAAGTATGCTAGGGGTTGTTGCTTAGTCACGAGAGCTCTGCTGCCCATGCCCGCCAAGCAAGCATTAAACTCTTTACTCCGGAAAACAAAACTCTTTCTTTGGAAAGCGAAAATCTTCCTGGAGTCAGATTTTGAGGCTGTGCATAACTCCTCTGTTGCGGCCTCTACCACGGCCACCACGAGCCATGTTTGCATTTGATGAGCCTGACCAGTAGCAGCAACCGGGTCATGTCTGTGCTGTGACCTTATGAACCGTGTCAGAATGAGCCTGCAGTTCTCAGCTTCTTTCTTAAGTGCTTCAGTTCGACGTGATCTATCACAGACGGTTTTGAATCAGACTCTTCCCCTACTTTCCACGCATCATGAGCAGATTCACCTTTCTCCCTCTGCAACTCCCATACACAGAACAGCCAAATTGTTCGGGGATGACGCGTTTGCAAATCACAAACAACGTCGATCTTCGTCTTTATAGAAGTCCCTGTCCTTGTCTGCTAGACACGGGAGCTTACTGTAGCCATTGCTTGCTTCGATTTGCAAGATAGCAGCTTACAGTTACAGAACAGAGGTTGATTTCCTTTTTTAGGACCGCTTTTTCACTTTCACACGAACAATGTGAAACATGTATGGTTTCCTTGCAAAGTCTTTCCGCTGCATGTTTGATTTAATTTAAAGGTAGAATCCCTGAGACGTAGCCGATACATACGATAGGCGAGGCTTCGAAAACAGCCTGTAAGTACGTCTCCGGATCTGTCTACTCCTACTCATCAAGTACACTGCTATGCAAACTTTGCATATCTACCCGGGTTTGATTCGAAACACCAATAGTCGAGAGTGTTCCAACCGACCTCGGAAGCGCTCGATTCAGTGAAAAAGTGGTTTCCATAATCACGTCGATGGAACTAGTCGAGCGGATACAGAAAGCAGAGAAAGAAGTAGGGCCGGAACTCACCTCCCGGACCAATTCACCTTATTCCCTGGTCCACTCGCCTTGACCCCCACTTTCGTGGGAAGATGGTGGGCGCCCTCAAGATAAGATGGTGGTCTGTTGCTGGTGTTAGTTTAAGAGAAAAACAAAAGAGCTTCTAAACTGAAACATCAAACCGGTAAACAGAGTAAAAAACCAGCAACATGAAAGAACAAATAACAGAATTTGACTCCCCTCCGTACTAAAGCGCTTGAATTACATGCAAAAAACAGAGTTGCTACAGCAGAGCTGAACACAACAAAAAACAACAATACTCAACTTCTCCACTAACATTTCACTGCAGAAAATGAGATTACAGCAGGTATATATAGAGATTTCAGAGACTATAGATGATTTTTTTACTTCCGAATTTAAGAAGGATAAGCCTAGAAACCTAGAGAGAGCAAAGGACACAGGGAAGTGACATAGGAGACAAAAAAGACAAACCAAAAATAGAAAAAGAAGATAGAAGTGTCTCTTTACCGAAGACTTCCCTTCCCCCCCTCAGTCGCCGGGGCGGCTTTCCCCTCAATCGGAGAATCGGTTGTTGATTAGATTGGGAAACAACGATGGATCGCCAAAGCTCGCCCATGCTTACCTTGCCTCGATGAACCGAGGGAACTCCTTAACGCTAGGGCTTCTGTCAAGGGAAGCCTTTAAAGCCAATAAGTCCAGTACACCTGCCATACGGAGATCCCCTCCTCCCCTCATGTCCGATAATCCCTCGGGTTCAACCGGTTCGGAACAGAAAAGAAAAGATATTCATTCGGGCCTTCCTCAATTCCGCAACTCATTACTCTGGATGGGGGTATGTTCGTATGCTTTTCGAGGTAAGACATCAATGAATTTCCACCACTCCTTAAGGAGTGGCATCTGACCACAACATGCCACGAAGGGAGAGCTTTCAATCCAAAGGAGTTCCATCTTACTTGATTCGCCTGCCTTGTCTCTCCAAATACCAAGATCTGCCTGCCGTCAAACTCCTATTGATAGGCCAGAAAAAAAAGTCATTTGTTGTCCCAAAGAATAGGAAGATGAAGGCCCCCCTATCTAGATGATATTCGAAGTTCCTATGCACTCTACATCCCCCGGAGGTGCAGATAAGCTCGTTAGCATGCCATTCCCTGCTCTCCTCTAATGATGTAAGTTCTCACTCCATTTCTCCGTTAGAGTCCCGAAGTGAGGGGGATGGCGAACAACGAAAGAAAGGTTATAGGTTGGCCTCTTTCTTCGATCAATAGCAAATCTAGCAAGGCAGTCCACTCTCATTGAAGATGGGATGAGCCAACAACAACAACTACTAGCTCCTCTATTGGTGGGAGTTATGGCTGGTTCCTCCATTCGAGTTGCTCACCGAGCGAGGGCGGCTAATCCGGTCCATGTCTATTCCTTATCGTCGATGACAGCTCCCTTCGATACCAGCAACCACTAATGACCTTTATCCGCTGCCCTGGACAAACGACCTTTTGGGGAGGGAGCTGCTAGCAACCGATCTCTTCCAGCCGGAGTGAGTTTCCGGTGCATTTCCGGCTTCTCCTGTTGAGCCAGGGAAGCAAGGCACCTTTCAATCCCTACTTATTACCTTACCTCGCCGAGCCCGAAGACGCAGTGGAAGGGAAGGCAAGGTGACCAGAAGAAGTTGGATGCGAGGAAGGAAGGCTGGAATCTCGACTTAATTGAGTTCTCGACCGGGCAACAGAGGCGAATGGAAGCAAATGCCACCAGTATTTCCCACCAGGTAAATAAAAAATGAAAGGTTAGGTTCATCATCCAGAAAGTTTTGTCCGGTAGGCGGGAATAAAAGGATAGTCAACTAGACGCATCGGCTGCAGGAGGGAGAGCTCCTTCCCCCAAGGACTGCTTGAATCGTCGAATCGAGGCACCCATCTTCAGTCGACCAATAGTGCATTTCTTGCTCGATGAAGCTCCGCCTATCGAAGAAGAGAAATTCTTTCTGGTGCTGGCCCTGGAGTACTGATATTGAGTCGACTCGACCTTCCGTGGTGCTTGGGACTACAGGCCAATCAAGAGTAGGGATCAGTTGAACTAGAGGCGGGTGCCGATCAAAGAAGGTAATATCCGCCTACCTCTCCTTGAGAAGTTCATGGCAGGAGGGCCAGTATTCGACTAGACGGGAACCGTCGCGTCGACTAGACGGCGAGGTAATGAAATTGAGTAAGATTGACCGGGGAGGAGATTCAGGCTTGTGCTGATGGTGTTGAATAACAATGACACCTATCAATCTTTTTATGTCCGGTGAGGGGTATTGATAGGACTTTTTTCGACCGCAACCAATTGGACTAACTCGGAGAAGAATCACTCAATAGGGTGCCTATGCCCCTCCATCTCGGGGGATTCTAGCTTACTTGAATAGGGCCAGAGCACAAGCCAAGCCAGCCCATCGAGACAGCCAAAGCTTGATAAGAGTATACTGCTCGGGTCCACCCGATCATGAGAAAGACTGTAAAGCCACTTCACTCGATTTATGACTGGGGAGGCGGGAGGACAAGCACCGAGCCTATCAGTTTGGGGAATTAGAAGCTTACTAGTGGGGAATGCAAGCCGAGGGGATGAAAGGGTAGGAATATCTCTCTTAAGGCCGGATACCACTAACAGAAGGGATGGCTGGAGGGAAGGTATATCTCATGATCGGCCTATCTTCTAGTTCTGGCCAGTAGGTAGGTGAGTTGAATAGGCGGATATTTTCTCTTCCTCTTTGACAGTAGAATGAAGTAAAGCAAAGCAAAGTCTTCCTACTTCTCACCGTTCCGGCCGATATTCAGATAGATGGGGCGGGGCGGCAGAACGAATCATTGAACCACTCCTGTCACCCTCTACCGGCATTGGAATAGAAAGAGGGATTGGAAGTAGTTGTTGGAACATTTGGTGTAGGAAGGTAGCTAGATGCATCGATGCCTTACTCGGATGCGGAATTGAAAGAACCATGCCTAGCTGGCCTCCTCATCAACTCTGTGTCTTTCGAACCCACCTCACCGATAGGAAGCATGGGCCCTGTGGAGTTTTTTACGAAGGCGTCACTTGACAGGCCCGGACGGCCGATTCGGAAGGGTCTGAGCCTCGGTCGGCTGCCCTACTAGGTAAGGCAACCGCTCACCTATTTCTTTACGTCTTTTCGACTGGGCGGACCTTTCATTGAGAAAAGGGGAATGAATTATCCAGCAGAGATGGCATCCATTAGGTTATTGTCGGCTCTCGCTGTGGCTCATCATCCAGAGGCGGGTTGAGCCCCTTGCACGGTGAATCGAATAGAGGTAATGCAATTAAGCAGCCCGCACGTCGTCGAAGCGGGAGTGGCGAAATAAAGAAGTCGGAGCTCACTCCTAAGGGTTGGTCGGCTGGCTTGTCATCCCGTGAATCGGGCTAGACGAGTGAGCCATAAAGACTTTTTTGTTGCTTGCGTATCGTACCCGATCCCTCCTTCAATCATCTCTATTCCCCAGAGACAGCCGCTTGAAAGAGTAGAAGTCGGCCAGTCCGTAGTCATAGGGCAGCTAAGCTTTCAGGCAAGGGAGGTATAGGATGAGATAGAGAAAGTCTTTCCAGTCCTACAGCTTCTCTAGCTTGAGCAGCTTGAGCAGTAAGTAGTCTTTACCTTTACTAATTTATACGCGTCAGCGATCAAAGGTCAGCATAACAGGGCAAGCATGAGGAGAGCCATAGCCATTGAGTGACGCCCTGAGTCTTGAGGTCAGTAGGTCGGTCAGTCCTCCTGAGTAGAGGACGGGCGGCGTGCTCCATTGTTGGTATTGCACAGTCGGTCCAGCATGAGTAGATCCAGTTTAGTCCGAACAGTACGAATATACCGAGTCGAGTAGTAGCCTCATGGAGGAAGACGAGGAAATTCATATTGAGTGGATAAGATAAGATGTTTATTGAGGAGTAGGCTTAACCATGCGGAGGAGAAAGACCAGTGAGGAGCACCTTTAGAACCGTTATATGCCCGGCAAGTCCCAGTTGGGTAGGTCAAAACTTCCGGTATGGGACAAGCGAAGCGATCGGCCGGTTGGTGAGTCTGTCCATTTTGTGGAGTGTTGATTCCGTTCCTGAGGTTCTTTCTTCGCAAGAGTCAATGCTAATAACGCAAGACTGGATTCAATACCTGAATGCCAGGCAAGCTCGTCAATCCCGATGCGGAACTCTATTCCTTAGGTTCGGAGGTCAATAGGTTCATAGGTCCATATCTTACGGAGGTTCATAGGTCAATAGGTTTGTAGGAGGAGCCTTATGTCGTAGGCCCTTGCCCAGTGGATAAGAAAAGATGTTCCTTTCGGAGAATCGGTTGTTACAAGAAAGAAATCCCTTCATAAAACAACCGATCAACAAATCGGAGAATCGGTTGTTGATAGCATTGAGAAACAGCAAGGGATCGACCAAGCTTCCACACCAATACCTCAGGCGCCGGGGGCTCTACCCTCAGGAGGAGACTCACAGACCTAACGCATTCAATTCAACGAGGGGTACAATCGGAAAGGGATTGATTTTATACACCGGAGCCTGTGCTCGCCCTATCCCCTCAGTCGCCGGGGAGGCTCTTCCCTTGCACCCCCCCTGCCCCCCCAAACGGTGCCCTCCATTTGGGGGGGTGAGTGACACCCGTACTCCCAAGCTTGCTCCACTCTTTGTAGTAAAGGAAGTCTTCGCTCGGGCTTCTATCTGCCCTACGCTTGACTTCGGGATGTGCCCTCACCAACAACCATTTATTCCACTAGTTGCACGAGCCCTATAGAATGAATAGGCAGGATCGAAGAGACTCATCTTATCGGATCGGGCATTCCTCCAGCCTCAATCGTGAAAGAGAGATTTGTTCAGCTCTTGAAATCGGTACCTCTCTTCCTCCGTCATCAATTCCCTCTCTAGGCGAATAAATCCTCCATTTGATCTCTCATCCCTCGATTCGAAGGCAGCCCTTGGGCTAGTATGCTCTTATTCCCATAGCCCTATTTAGTAAGGCGATGAGTGGAGCCAGTCCTCTTATCATCTCCCCCTATTGCACCTCATATCTCTTTCTCCTATGCCTATCTTCGTGGGCGAGCAAGATGAACCGATCACTTATACCTTCGATCAAAGGAATTGAATGAAAGGGGAGGAGTGGGGAGTCTCGATCTGGCAGAAGCACCAATAGCAGTAGCCATAGGGAGCGAGATCCCGACGTTCGTAAGCGTGATTCCGACCTCCAGTGCATGGACGCCCCACCCCTTCCGATTCGAGAACAAATAGCCCCTATACCTATTCATTCCGGCAGGATTCGAGGTTTATGCGTCTCCCGGCAGCAGACCCAGCTCTCAGATGTATCTATTGAAGCAGCACAAGCAGTTAGAGATGCAGTTCCATCAGTTCCGTAAAGATCGGAGGGCCTTTCTCCAGCCTTACAACTAGATTCAAGGAGCCCGGAGAAATGGCTCTGGCTCCGCCTCTCCTTTTATATCCCGTTGATTCTGCCATTGATCAATGTTGGGTCAATTAGCGCACGCGGGATCTTATATATGCGCCTTGAACAGTTGGATATGAGATGTTTTACGGATATCGACCCGGGCGTGAGCTATTGAACAGGTACTGCATCTCGATCCGAAACAGCTACTGGAACTACTGATGCTGGTGGTGCTGGTAGCCATGATGCTAGGTAGCCGTGATCCACCAGCTCTTGCTTATGTCGGTCCCCCCATAGTTGCAGCTTTCAATCAGAAGTAGACCAACGAAAAGGATGGTGGCTACTATCGCAATGGCGGTCTGGAGGATCTAGAAATGGGTAATTCCGACCTCTTCCACTACATCTTTAGTAGCCCCCAGAAATGATTGAGATAATGACTACTCTATCCACGCTCTTCCGTAGGTCGAGAAAGCGCCACGTCCATAGGTAGAGAAAGCTACCCTAGGTAGTGGTTATCCCCGGTAGGTAGTAGTTTATCCAGTAGTACCAGTACCCAACAGACATCTTCTTGCATCTGAACCGGAAGCGGAGGTGGAAAGAACAGAGGTTCTTTCCGCAGTACCCAAAGCTAGTTTTTTTTTCGGTATAAGTAGCGGCGATGGAAGTCACACCAGTGCTGATCCAGTTGTTTATTACCACAAGCGTCATGCAGTTACGAGAAGTGATCGTGATTCCGTTCCGGATGTCCCAGATGCAGTGCCTGTTCATAGGTAAAGTGCTATGTGAGGACTTCGAGATCCATATGTTGAATTTGTGTAGCGAAATCGGAATTCAGATGCATATATGAAACGGGTTCAGATGCGGGCAGAAATTCCGGGTTGCCTCACGAGAATCAATGGGTAGGATGGCAATATTTCCGATCGATAGGTGGGATAAGAATAGGATCGATAGATTCGTTGCCTTCATCACCCGGCTTCACCAATGGCCGGGGGTGAAGCCGGGGGTTATCAGGAATGGAGTCAATAGCTTGCCTCCCGGAATGGGATACAGTGTTAGTTCGGGAATGGAATCAATAGCTTGCCTGAACTAGAATAGCCTGGGGAGAAAGAGTCTGGTGATTTTCACAAAGACTTCGTAAGAGACTTGTCATTTCGACGCTTCCAGGACGTTTCAACAACCGGACCCTCAAAAAGATCCTGAAGTCGCACATCTGGTTGTGAAGCTACCGTGTGGTACCAATGTAAATGATCAAGCCATAACTTTACCCAATTACGGATAAGAGTACGCTCTAACATTTCCACTTCCCCATCAAAGGTGAGATCCTCAGGAGGTCACTTCAGCTCCTTTGGCTTTCACTCTCGTCGGACGTAGTCCACTATCAGACCCTTCGACGTGACGGATTGAGGGGGCTGCCCCGCCCCAACCAAAACTCTAATGGGAGTGGAGAACCACGGCCAGGTTTTCCCAAGACCACAAACAAGCGTTCCCATCTGCGAGAACGCCGATGCGGAAGCGAACTAAGAGTCCGAACGAGCAAGTACACTTTCTTTCTTAATTGAGTACTTGTCACGAAGGAGAGCTAATCCCAGAGTCCATCTGGACATTCTCAATGCTCGAACTGATACTTGAGAGAAATCTACAGTACCCCCTCGCACAAAGAATCTCTTAGCGAACTCAAAGACCCCTGTGTTAGAGATCAAGGACTTTTGGTGAGAAATAGTGACTCCCAAATCCGCTAACACACTCGCATACTCAGAAGCAACCCTACTGTCGGCGATAACAATGTCATCACCTAATACAGCATAGGCCTGAAACCGGCGACCGGGATAAACCCGCTCCGCTGCCAACCACACTACCATATGATGTGATAGTGTGAACAAAGGCCAAGAAGAGTAGTATCCGAGAGGTTGCCCAGCTACAAAGCAGACAGCTGCTGGGTAGCACTGAGAAAGTGTTATACCCATGTAGTCTGGACAACGGAACTCGCCAAGGTAGGTCCAAAGAACATGGACATTCTTGCCATTAACAACGTTAACGGCCACCGATCCGTAGCGTTCTTCAGATCATAGCTATAAACATCACTGAACCCTTTTAACCGGGACAAAGGTCCCTCTTGATTAAACCATCGGTCGGTAAACGACGGAGAATTTCCATCAACCAATCATGGTACGGGCGCAGCAACCTTAGTTGCCTATGGCAAAGATCCTTCTAGGTTTCGGCTTCCACCATTCCAATCCTACCGAAATGAATAGGAAATTCTGGAAGGGCGCTATGAGCCGGTAAATACCTTCCCACGCACCTATCGAACCAATCTATATCATTCCAGGTATAGGTGGATCAAAGGCGTAGCGGACGCGTTTGACCCACAGAGCACCAGAGGAAAGAAAGTGCTCAGTGCTATGACCCATTTGAAGTGACGATACCGTACGCCACTATCTCCCAGACCACGTCTGTGAAGCATGACGGCGGTCCGTATCGCTTAGGCTTAACACTGTTAGGCAAAGACTTCCATGTTGGAATCCAACTCATCCCTTGATAAACCGGGAGGTTGGCGACCCAGGGCATATAACGTCGAACTAGTGACATAAATCTCGACTTTCATTGCGTCACTATCGACATTATCCGATCATTGTCTAGTGGCTGAGTTGTAATAGGTTCAAAAGTAGAACGTTTGATCGGTTTCGCCAACGCGATCAGCTTCGACAAAGTGAACCACGACAAGTACAGCTTAACCAGACGATCGGACCTCTCATCACCCACCCGTATAGCTCGTCTATGATGGGCGGGAATGATGGTAGGCAGCCCGGATCTGGTGAGTGCGATTGGTACTGGTAATAACTGAGGGAGATGTTTTGTTCCTCCATAGGCCTGCTGAAGCGAGGACGAGCACTGCTTCAAATACAGTGCACAATGAAGAAGTCCAGACTTCCTGACCAATCGTACAACCTTTTTGGCAAATAGGTATCCGCTGATCGCGAGATCACTGGTATAACCGCCAAAGACAACCAGAGTCACCTTTAAAAGGCAACCCCGGAGTGTCTGAGAACTTTCAAAGGTTCTCCGCCACGAAGATAAGCTGAGACGTTCAAGGATATTAAATAAAAGAGAATTGTTAGTCATTTTTTTCTACTTTCTCATTGAATTCCTTGGCTAAACGTACAGGCTCTCCTCGACTCTCCTAGTCGTAGGACTATACAGTCCACGAGGGGTGGCGCGTCGGGTTATCAGACCAAGCGATATCGCACATCTCGAGAAGCCCCTGATAGAACTTCCCTTGAAGT